TTCTTTGGAAGATCTATCTCGTGTCTGGTACTGCATGGTTCCACTCTGCAAGAACTCCGAATCATTCTCTTGAAGCTCATCCTCTTCATGATACTCATCCTCTTCATAATAAATGGTCCGCTTGCCCCGAGCCCGATAGAGAAAAGTGGGCCTTTCAATACAATCATATAGTTTGCCACGAGGGCGCCATAGTCTAGGAGCCCAAACTATGTGATTGAATAAATCCTCCTCTGTCTGTTGCGGGTCGACGGCCCCTTCCTCTTCTTCAAACTCCGATTCGTATTTTTCATATAGAAATCCCTGATCAACGATAGAACAAGATCTGTTTTGCATCATATCTAACTGTTCGGACCGAAGAAGTAATGTCACTCGATTATTATCAAACTGACTGCAATCTTTTTCTGTCCGTGAGGGTCCCACCAGAACGCCTTCTACTTCTAATAGGCCATGAACTAGATCAGAATCATTCTCAACGAATCTACAAGAAGCGATCCAATTTTTTTCATCAGGTCCGGGTGAAGACCAAAGATCTTCAGCGACCGATCCGGCAGAACAACTCAAAATATAAAGAAGTATCGTTAATTTCTTCATGCTCGTTCCAAGTTCGAAGTACCATTTGTACAAATAAGAATCCCCTTCTGATCTCTTCCTCATATAGATAGATATAGGATCCATGGGGCAATTACTTAGAAGTAAATTTTGTGCAACAGCCCTTCCTATCTGATAGAAAAGGATCCCATGATCCTGAGCCGATCTTACATGGGATCGAAAATCCCAAGTTTGTCTATGAAGAGCTAATCTAATTGTATCGGTTTCTATAATTGATTTCTTCTGTGTAATACTAATTGATAGGGCCTCATTGATAAGTGCTACAAGATCTCGTACATTGGAACCCAGGGTTATGGGCCCCAATCCGTTAGTATGGAACATTTTCTTTTCCAAGTGAAATCCCCTAGTATATGAAAGAATGAAAAAGTGCTTTCGTTGTTGTGGAATAGGAAGCCTTCGTATCTTAATGCATGTATTTAATTTATTCGGAGCTATTAGAGTGGGATCCACTTTTTGGGGAATATGAGTCGAAGCAATAACAAGAATATTTCTAGTGGAACATCTTTCACAATCTCTGGAGAGATTGTTCTCTAATAGACCGAGGGATAAGTAATTCGACTCATTCATATACAGATCATGAATGTTTGGAATCCATATTATGCAAGGAGACATTGCTTTTGCTAATTCGAATTTAAAGGTGATATCCAATCGGTATATTTTCGGCGTCATATACATAGTTAGCACATTCGTCATAGTTAGCAGCTCCGTATCAAGGTCATGATCAATATCGTCACTATCATCAATATCGATATCGTCACTATCACTATCATCAAAATAGATATCATCAATAAGATAATCTTTAGGCTTGTTATCCGGGAACTTGTTCGGAAATACCGTAATGAAAGGAACATAGGGGTTTGTCGCTAGGTATTTGACCAAATAGGATCGTCCAGTTCCTATAGAACCTATCACTAAAATACTCCTAGAAGGGGATAGGGCTAAGCGGAGCGAAAAGGGTTTTCCATGAGATGGGAAATGAAAACTATTAGCCCCACACGAGGTTTGTGAATAAGTAATTGTCTGATAATGAGCAAGGAATATCCGTCTTTCTGCTAAACAGGATCCATTGAACTCATAATTCATTATATACTTGTCAACTAAGTATCGTAAGTAAATTGATCCCGGTTGTTCAATCATTTGATAACCAGAGTCATTCTTTGATAAATGATCACTATGAGTCAGACTCAATAGAATTTGATCAATCCTTTTTTCTGTCGTTAAGGTGGAGAACCGAACCAAGAATTCTCTTTCTTCATCATCAATCGAATCATTGTTCGCGACCCAGGATTCTATTTTCTCATCAATCCAATCACCGTTCACCTTTTTTCTTTTTCTTATCAATGAATAGATCTCTTTACTTGTACGACTTAGATGTCTCGTATTTCTCGAAAAAGTGATTCGATTGATGGGATTTGGTATGATACTTATGAGATTGATATTCGAATATTTCTTCTTAAAACGTATTGATTTGACCCCATAAGCGGCCCATAGCATGTTGCCACCAAAAGCAAAACCCCGTATTTCTTCCAGAGAATCTCCTAATTGTTTCAGAACAACTAGAAAGAGATTCTTTAACCAGAAAGAATTCAGTTCAGATGTAGGATACCCATCCAAAAGTTTTCGCAACTCAATCATGTATGATGGAATCATCAAAGATTTGATCTTTTCTAACTCTGTCTGTAACTCACTAGGGGCTCGGGAAACAAAGAGAAAATATATATGAATGACAACAAGAAGAGGGAGAAAGATTGAATGGAGGAACTCCAACTCCCAAGCATTTGTTGATCTCAGATGTGTCCATATCAATGGAACGGGTGACTCATTATTTCGATGAATCATTTCTCCGGACAGAAGAAGATTCTGTAAATACTTCCTCGAAATCTCACTTATC